AAAGCTCGCCCTCGAGCCCTGGGCCGGGTCTTTCCCTCTTGTTCTGTTCCCGCCACGATAAAGACGCACGGAAGAGGTCTTCCCAGCGCGCGGAGGAGAGTTTGTCTCGGTAGGGAACTGTACGATCTTATCCCCTATTGTATTGAATCAATAAAAAAAAGAGGTCAGTGGCCCCCTATTGTTTGATCAAATATTGACCGGGGACGAGCCTCCACTTCCATAGATCCTTGGTTTGACCTCCCGTAGTGGTCCTTGCTTTTAAGAAAGCTTTAGGGGCCAATTTCTCGTACTTGCTCAGTGTGCCCCCTTTCTTCGAGTGCCCCGCCCGGTTCACTGGGCTGTTGGCCTACCAAGCACTTGCCCGCTGCTCCTGCCGCCCGCTTGGCGGGCTCCGCGCTTGTTATCCTTACTTTTCTCTCTGCTGGGGTCCTCCCATTGCTCTAGCCATAAGCTATGGCAGCTCCAGCTCGCAACCACAGGGGCCCGCCCTGCGAGGCCAGAGTGGGCTCAGCGGTCAGCCTCAATTCGAATTATGTTAGGGGGTCTTTCGCTTTTGCCAGATCTAGAGAGATACTACAAGTCCTCCGTCCCAGATTCCATCGCCGCGGCCATCTGGTTCACCGGTACTACCAAAAAGTCTCATGCTTACGTTTCTGTTATTGATGGTTTGATTATTTTGGACCACGAAGACCCCAGTCGTGCTTCTGGTTTCCATTCCAATCATCATATTGATGATAAATCTCCTCGTGCTCTGCCATAAGAACTTGGAGTCCGTATCATGGTGAAGATAAGGTAAGGCTGTGATTCTTGCTCAAAAAACAGACCGAACGCCTTCGAGTTATTGGCTCGTCCGACCCGGCAGCATTCATGAGTCGCTCGTTCAACTGTCCCTCGGAGACAGGGTCGAGAAGTACCATGCATGGTTGCCCCCCGTCCTTTCTTTCTATCGGTCTCACCCAGCAAGATACGGCTCAGCCAAAAAAGGTAAGCGCCTAGCGCGAGCCTTATTTATTAGTTTAGTAAAGTCAAGCTTTGGCTCCCTAAAGACTAAAGAAATGGATAAAAAAGGGGGGACTTCTGCAACGGGCTATGCCACCCAAACCAACTGAGGGAAGTCGCATCCGTCCCATCGCAAGCACCTACAATGTCATGATCACATTGGGTTACCCTTTTTTCTTTGGTAGTTTAACGGACGGTCGCCCCTCCAACAAGAAAAGGTATAAATATGGAAACTTCTCTGCCATTTGGATCGGAGAATTTATGGAGGAAATCGGGTTTTAAATTCCCAGAAACCGCACGATTATATAGCCAAAGGGAATAGGCCGCGCCTAAAATCATCCCAAGCGCTGCTAATGTGGCTACTAAGCTATTTCTTTGGAAAGCTCCTACTAAGATGAGAAATTCCCCGATAAAGCTGCTAGTACCAGGTGAACTCATATTGGCCAAAGTGGAAGAGAAGAAAATGGTAGGGAGATTCGGCATGGTGCTCACTGAACCTCCGTAATATCTAACAAGTCGAGTCTTATGTCGGTCATATAGAACACCAACACATAGAAAAAGGGCTGAAGAAACCAGTCCATGACTTGACATCGGTAGAATGCTACCTCCAATTCCCTGTATGTTCGATAGAGCCAAAGATTCCTCCCCCACTGATCGGACCGATTACCCCCCGAACCGTACAAGATAGTTACCACCTATCATACGGCTTTCTAACTTCACTTCTTTTTCTGGTCGTTCCGCTCTGTCGATCGATGGTAGTCTAAGAGATCCCGAAATTTTTTACATAATGGTTCCTGCTTCCTACCCATAGTTAGCATGTATCTCCCCGGGTCATACTTTAGTATCACATCGTAGACCCCCACCCCAACTCTATCTTCCTTATCAGTGAACCGGAACATAGTGCATAGGTACTCTTCGATGCAGCGGGGACGAGACAACGTGACATACTACGATTACGTACAGAAGTGCTGCCCTTCGTCTCGGCAATATGGAACCTCTCAACAGCTCCCGTTCTTTTATGGGGTCCTATCGGGATAGGTAGGCCCAAGCCTTTCCCCTCCCACCTCCCTCCATAAGACCCTCTTTCTCTTTCCCCTTCGGGAAAGATAAAGAATAGAAGAAAGGATGAATTTGGTTCTTTCATGTGACCACACCAACCCTAGGTTTGGCTTGTATCGAAAGGTTTTTCGTGCTATACACCACGTTGAGAAAGACCAACCTCCTATGTACCGTACTCTTTTTGAACCTCGAAAGGGGGTCCTCCTTATGATGCTACGGACGGCTGTCCGAAGTGCAAGGGGTAAACTCGGACTCGGATAGGATAGGATTGTGCGTGCCGGGCCCTTCGGGTGTCATATTTTGGCCGAGTTTACCGTCCCTCCGGCCCCTATGTTAGGCGGCCGTAATATTTTGTTACGTTCTACCGCTGTTACGCCAGAATAAAAGGTTCCACACGAGCTCCCGTTCTGCGGCGTGGTGGCAGGACCGCTAGGGGAGTGGCTCCGGGTGTAGATAGGGTTAAATCTGCAGGGGTCATGCAAATACATAGGCCCCTTCCCTTCTCTTTTGGATGAATGGGGTGGTTTAGAAGGCGCTTTCCGATCTACGGTCCCTCGGAGCGAAGGGTTAGGCAGGTAGTATGGGCCCTCTGACTTCCAGCTATGTGCTGTGCGGCTCCCGCGAAGCGAATGAAGGGAAGCTCGAAGAGCTTACGGGTGAGCTTACGCTTACTCTCAGCCTCTTTGATTGGTAGGCGGGCGGGCTAAGCCCCCTACTTAAGATTCTAAATTCATAAGGCAAATTTTATGTTGTCGTGACGCTTTGGTTAGGCCGACTACTATAGGCTAGCTACTTCTAGCTTCTATACTGGCCCTTACACTTTGGTGTAGTTTTAGTTTGTATTGGTACTGAATGAACATATCAAACAAAGGCGAGCAGTATAAGCCCTTCTCCGGCCTGGGAAAAGCAGCGAACTCTAGAAGCTAGGGCTTTGTTCACCTTTGGACACGAACACTATTCCGTTCTCAGCGGAAACCCGCCTTAGAGATTGAACGGCAATAAGATAAGTCGACGTTCAATCTAAGACAGCGCTGAGCGCTAATAGCTTGTAGTGAACAGCCCCCTTATGAAACCAACCGAAAGCAGCCTTTGGTACTTAAGTAGTTAAGGTTTGGAACCCTTGCAACTATGATAGAAAGCCGTTTGCTTGTTTTGTTGCCAAACCCTTCGCCTTTCTTTTGAATCAAAGTAGGTCGCGACTGTTGTATTTTAGTCGGTCGGGGGAAGCTACCGCTTCTACGACAGCTCCGCTTCTCTCGCGCTTGTGAAGGCTTAGAGTCCTTTTCGCTAGGTCCAAAAGCTTCCCAAAAGATCTGATCCAACAGAAATCCCGCATTGAGCGTAGCTGATATGCGGCTACGGCTAGGCGATCATATCATGCCATAAAAAACTTTTATATGTCTAGAGAGATCCCCTAGATATACAGATAGAATAGATGTTCATGGATAGACAGACATTCCATTGATTCTGAGTTTTTGGGCCGAAAAAGCTCGTTGATCCAAATGAATCATTCTTCTGGTCTCTCTTCGCTCCCCGAAACTTACCCACGGAACAGCGCCCATTCGCTTCTTAGCGGGAAGGCAACTTCAGTTCATGAGACCGCAGCGGAGTGGAGCAGCCGCGACACAAAGTTCCTTACCTTAGCTGGATCTCGCTGGTGCCACCTAAACGGTAGGTAGGCGGCGGATGTATGACGTTTGGAGTTGTCGTTCGTGCACCTGTCCCCAATGGAAGAATGAGTGATCCATTCCCCTGCGGATCATGGCCTTACCACTCGGTCCCCGATGGCCTGCGGGGGATTCGGTATAGCAGCTCAGGTTCGTTTGCGCTGCGCGTTCCCGCTGGACTGGACACATGTTAGCTGTAGGAAGTATGGTTCCGAAAGTGACTTCGGTTCGCCAGTTCAGGCTCAACTCCTCGCTTTACGTTAGCGGACCTACAGGTCGGGCCGGGGCTCTGCGCTCTTTCTTTCTGTGTGGGACGATACCGGGGAGAGAAGGGAATGCGTCGAGGCGGCGAACAAGACAAATTTTTGCTTTTCCCTCCATGAGATGAGCCCAGTGCATTGGACCGATGGATAAGAGAACTGAGCTGGCCTAAAAAGCGCTTGAGCGCTCTACGTACGATGTAGACTCTATCAGATACATATCTATTTATTTCTGATGGATCAAGAATAGATAGTTGTCTCATCAATAGATAGAAATAGGAGATTTCCCCTTATTCTTGATAGATTCCCTCTCTATCTCTTTCGATCTATCAGAACAGATCAGGCTATCTATCAATCGATTTGAAAATAGCACGCTTATCTCGCTTTTCGTTCATTTTCGCCACGAAAACATAGCCGCCATAATAAGAAGCAGGCGAAGCAGCTAGAAGTACTCGCTTCACGCCCTTGAATTCTTATTCACGTTTAGATTAGCAACAACAAACAACTAACTTATAAGAATCTATTTGTTTTCTGTTTTTAGTTAAGGGAAAGCCAACAGAAAGATTTTATTCTGACTTCGTAGAGCCGGTGCTGCTGTTGCCTGGGCGTAGGGGCGTCCCCCACTCCCGTCCCGGGGCGCTAAGGGGCTTTTGTTTTTGGAACAGACGGTAGTGTTTTGCTGACGCCTCGAATCAAGCTTTTATTGCGACATGCTATGTTTTCTCCCCCATTGCTAGTAGGTTGATGGGTCGCACGCCCGGCACACATGTTTTGGCCTTGTGTGTCCATAACTCAAAATAGGTGACCTAACGGCCGCCGCCCGACTAAACATACCAATAGTCACCAAATTCATATGAGCTACTGAGGAGTAAGCAATGATCTTCTTAAGATCGATCTGCCTTAAAGTGGTCGAGGAAGTATATATTATAGCAATCGCGCTTAAAGTATAAATGAAAGGAGTGGAACAAAGTGTCGCTTCGGGAAACATGGGTATTGAAAATCTTAAAAACCCGTA